AACCAAATACATTACCCACAATGGAAGTAAACATGTTAGTAACAGAACCTTCTTCAAAAAGGTCTAAAGGATAAGCTATATAAGCAATATATTGATTTTCTTCCCCAATAACGGCCTCGATGTGGTAGCATCGTCCTTTGTAACGATCAAGACTGGTAAGTCCATCAGTCCACACAGTTGTCCAGGTACCAGTAGAAGATTCGGCGGCTACCGCAGCCCCTGCTTCTTCAGCGGGAACTCCGGGTTGAGGAGTTACTCGGAATGCTGCTAAGATATCAGTATCTTTGGTTTCGTAATCAGGAGTATAATAAGTCAATCTGTAATCTTTAACACCAGCTTTAAATCCAACACTTGCTTTAGTTTCTGTTTGTGGTGACATAAGTCCCTCCCTACAACTCATGAATTAAGAATTCTTACAACAACAAGGTCTACTCGATATAGATTAGGCGTGAATGAAAACTTTGACAAAAATCTTTCAAAAAATATTCAACTAATATTATCAATGAATTAAGTTTCTTATTAGACCATGCATTTGATTCACCAAATACATCATTATTGTATACTCTTTGATATATATGGCGCAACCCAATCTTTGTTTTTCAAGTTTATAATTGAATTTGGGCACTTTCCATTTTGAATCTAAAAAAAAATACTAAGAAAAATTCCCCCTTGACAGTGATATGTGTTGTATATGTAAATCCTAGATGTGAAAATAGGGATAATTCATCCATGAAAGAGAAGGGGAATAAAACAAAAATAGACACTAACTAAACTATATATAGATATATAGTTAGATATATAGAAAAGAAAATAAGGAACAACAGTCAATGAGATCATAATAATGAATCACGAGTTAGAATTTCATAGATTTCATCTAATCGAGTCTAGATGGTATTTTGTATAATATAATGATAGAGAAATGAAACACACTTCACTTACTCACAATTCTTATTCATCTACTTGATCTTTTGAAAAAAGAATAGATTGAACTTGCAAATTTACTCATTTAAATTTAATGAGTAAACGATTGAATTTTATTCGGTTGGGTGGTACCAACTAAATCGAGTACTAAATTCCCATTTAGTTCGTATTGAATTAATTAATCAAGCTGCTACCAGAAATTTATTTGCAATTTGGTACTATGTACCATAGTCTCTCAATCAAAAGAATTTCGACATATTTTACTTTATTATATTATGAAAATCAATCCGAATCCTTCTGGTTCTACGGTTTCCACACTTGAAGAAAAAAACCTAGGACGTATCACTCAAATTATTGGCCCAGTACTGGATGTTGTTTTCCCCCGGGGCAAGATGCCTAATATTTATAACGCTTTGGTAGTTAAAGGTCGAGATACTGCCGGTCAGCAAATTAATGTGACTTGTGAGGTACAACAATTATTAGGAAATAATCGAGTTAGAGCTGTAGCTATGAGTGCTACAGATGGTCTGACGAGAGGAATGGAAGTGATTGATACAGGAGCTGCTCTAAGTGTTCCAGTCGGCGGAGCTACTCTCGGACGAATTTTCAATGTTCTTGGAGAGCCTGTTGATAATTTAGGTCCTGTAGATACTCGTACAACATCGCCTATTCATAGATCTGCGCCTGCTTTTATACAGTTAGATACGAAATTATCAATCTTTGAAACAGGGATTAAAGTGGTGGATCTTTTAGCTCCGTATCGCCGTGGAGGAAAAATTGGACTATTTGGGGGAGCCGGCGTGGGTAAAACAGTACTTATCATGGAATTGATCAACAATATTGCCAAAGCTCATGGAGGCGTATCCGTATTTGGTGGAGTAGGTGAACGTACTCGTGAAGGAAATGATCTCTACATGGAAATGAAAGAATCTGGGGTAATTAATGAAAAAAATATTGCAGAATCAAAAGTAGCTCTAGTCTATGGTCAAATGAATGAACCACCAGGAGCTCGTATGAGAGTAGGTTTGACTGCACTAACCATGGCAGAATATTTCCGGGATATTAATGAACAAGATGTGCTTTTATTCATCGACAATATCTTTCGTTTCGTTCAAGCGGGATCAGAAGTATCCGCCTTATTAGGGAGAATGCCTTCCGCAGTGGGTTATCAACCTACCCTTAGTACCGAAATGGGTTCTTTACAAGAAAGAATTACTTCCACCAAAGAAGGGTCTATAACTTCGATCCAAGCAGTTTATGTACCTGCAGATGATTTGACCGACCCTGCTCCTGCCACGACATTTGCACATTTAGATGCTACTACCGTACTATCAAGAGGATTAGCTGCCAAAGGTATTTATCCAGCAGTCGATCCTTTAGATTCAACGTCAACTATGTTACAACCTCGGATCGTTGGCGAGGAACATTATGAAACTGCTCAAAGAGTTAAGGAAACTTTACAACGTTACAAAGAACTTCAGGACATTATAGCTATCCTGGGGTTGGACGAATTATCCGAAGAAGATCGTTTAACTGTAGCAAGAGCACGAAAAATTGAACGCTTCTTATCACAACCCTTCTTTGTGGCAGAAGTCTTTACTGGTTCTCCAGGGAAATATGTTGGTCTCGCCGAAACAATTAGGGGGTTTCGATTGATCCTTTCTGGGGAATTAGACAGTCTTCCCGAGCAGGCCTTTTATTTGGTAGGTAACATCGACGAAGCTACCGCGAAAGCTATGAACTTAGAAGGGGAGAGCAAATTGAAGAAATGACCTTAAATCTTTGTGTACTGACCCCTAATCGAATTATTTTGGATTCAGAAGTGAAAGAAATCATTTTATCTACTAATAGTGGACAAATTGGCGTATTACCAAACCACGCCCCTATTGCCACAGCGGTAGATATAGGTCTTTTGAGAATACGTCTCAACGACCAATGGTTAACGGTAGCCTTGATGGGTGGTTTCGCTAGAATAAGTAATAATGAGATCACCATTTTAGGTAATGATGCGGAGATGAGTACTGACATTGATCCGCAAGAGGCTCAACAAGCTCTTGAAATAGCTGAAGCTAACTTGAGTGGAGCTCAGGGAAAGAGACAAGCAATTGAGGCGAATCTAGCTCTCAGACGAGCTCGGACACGAGTAGAGGCTGTTAATGTTATTTCCTACTAGTAAAAAAAAACACACATAAAAATAAGAAAAAGAAGTTCTTTAGAGGTTCTTTATTATATACCATATTTTGATTCTGCCAATTGAATACAATCAATTCTAGATGATACAACAAAAAAAAGAAGATGGCTAGAAAAACTTATTAGATACCAGAGTTGATGGTATCTAATAAGTTCTACCTACTATTGGATTTGAACCAATGACTTCCGCCGTATGAAAGCAATACTCTAACCACTGAGTTAAGTAGGTTATTCATCATCACAAAAAAGGACCCATCGCCTCGGGGATTATAGGTGGAATATTTTTTCTACGCAATACCAATCCATTAACAGTAAGCGGATTAAAGAACTCTCATGTGGGATCCGATCTTGACAAGAAATTCTCTATATGTTAAGATGTCTATGACAAGGGCTATAGCTCAGTTAGGTAGAGCACCTCGTTTACACGTGCGCCAATGCTTTTCAAAGGGGCCCATTATGCAATGAACATAATTGATCTTATTGAGAAATCGATGTCTTACTCCATAGATTCGAAGGAACAAGAGAACAATAGCCTGACAAATATTTGATTTGGTCCGATTCGAGTGCGAATTCAGGTGCCAAATGAAATAGAACCTGCCATTGATTTGCTAATTGATAAGGTAAATACCAGCCCATTCAATGCTAGGCATAATGAGTATAAGGGACTCAAAAGAACCTCTTTTTATCCTATGAACTTTAAGGTGTATGAAGTCTCATATTTGACTCTTGTAGCGGAGCGATAGAGATTCCATTTAACTTAGGTTAATCTAGGCCAGAGGCAGACCTAAGTCAAGGTAACCCCTCTTTGAAACACTTTGGTATTGTTCCTAGATCAGAATACAAATCATGAATCACAGAACACATGGAGCCATCTTATTATCTTCCTGTAAAAAAGAAAAAATATGGTGGACTAACTGATCTTTATATTAATCAGTTGATGAAAGAGCCCAATGCAAGAAAATGCATGTTGGGTCTTTGAAACCGTTCGCATCATTTCGATAATAATTAGTTTGATCTGTTTTACCGAGAAGGTCTACGGTTCGAGTCCGTATAGCCCTAACACATTCCACTTTTTTTTTGTTTTGATTGAAAAAAAAGTGGAAATGGATTAAGAATTAAATTAATGCATTTTATATTTATATTTTTATAATATAAAATGAACTAGAAAAATATAGTTATACTAATACGATTTCTTACGCTATAATTAGTCTTATTTATTAGTATTCTAATTATACTATTTTTTTGTATTTAATTGAATTACTTTTTAAAAAGAGAAACCGAGATAAAGGATAAAGTAAGAGAGTTTTCTTTGGGTGGGAACATCCTATATCGATACCATATCTAAATGGAATAAAAAAAAATGGTAAGTGGGGTTCCATTGTATGAAAATAAGGCATGCACCATGGTAAACAAACTCTAAACGCAAACAAACTCTAAACTATGTAGTTTTATTTGATCAAAAAAAATTCCCTTTTCCTTTAAGAAGTTCTGGATGAATTTACAATTGAAATTCAAATCGAATAATTCAACCTATATTAATAGGAGTCCATTTATGTTTCTGCTTCACGAATATGATATTTTCTGGGCATTTCTAATAATATCGGGTGCTATTCCTATTTTGGCATTTGTAATTTCCGGAATTTTAGCCCCAATTAGTGAAGGACCAGAGAAGCTCTCTAGTTATGAATCAGGTATAGAACCCATGGGAGACGCTTGGTTACAATTCCGAATCCGCTATTACATGTTTGCTCTAGTTTTTGTTGTTTTTGACGTTGAAACGGTCTTTCTTTATCCATGGGCGATGAGTTTTGATGTATTGGGTGTATCCGTATTTATAGAAGCTTTCATTTTCGTGCTTATCCCAATTGTTGGTTCAGTTTATGCATGGC